CTCGTAATGCCGCATCTCTTCCGAGACCTGGACCCTTTATCATAACCTCTGCTCGTTGCATACCTTGATTAACTACTGTACGAATAGCATTTAATGCGGTTGCTTGAGCAGCATAGGGTGTTCCTTTTCTTGTGCCTCTGAATCCAGAAGTACCTGCAGAAGCCCAAGAAACCACTCGACCTCGTACGTCTGTAACAGTTACAATAGTATTGTTTAAACTCGCTTGAACATGAATAACTCCTTTTGGTATTCTACGTTCATTCTTATGTAAACCACTCCGTGCATTCTTACGTAAACCAATTTTTGCTATAGGTTTTGTCATATTTTATTATATCATATTCATAAGACTAAAAATAAAAATAAGAATCAGAAATTTACAGAAAGATACGGGGATATACATTTCATATGAAAATGAATTTTTTATTCTTTCTTTTTACATATATTTACATATACATGGGTTTTCCTTTTCAAAATTTATTTATTTAGAACTTCAGAAGTATTATCCCTGTCTCTGTTTATGTCTTGGATTGGAACAAATTACTATAATGCGCCCTCGCCTACGAATCAGGCGACATTTTTCACAAATTTTACGAACAGAAGCCCTTATTTTCATATTTATTATTCCTTACCTTAATTCTGAATATATTTTTTTTTTAATAAAAAAAAGTTTATTTCATTTTTTAACTTCAAATTATATCCCTACGAAAGGGATGTTTAAAAGAAGGATCTAATCGTTCGAATCTTTTTTGCGAAGTCTATAAATTATACGTCCCCTGGTTGAATCATAACGACTCATTTCAATTTTGACTCTATCTCCGGGTAGTATACGTATAAAACTGCGCCGGATTCTCCCTGAAATATAACCTAGGATTAGATCTTGATTATCTAACCGAACTCGGAACATACCGTTGGGAAGTGATTCAGTAATTAAACCCTCATGAATCAATTTTTGTTCTTTCATTCCAGGGAACCCCCCTTTAAGTATCAACTAATAGAGGAAGAGTTCTATAATTCACTTCTTCTCTCTATTTTACAAAAAGTAAGTTTGAGAGAAAATTAGGGTGCCCCCAAGAGCATCACCATATATAACACAAAATTTCTCCTCCAATTTTTTCTAGTCGAGCTTCTCGATCTGTCATTATACCTCGAGAAGTAGAAAGAATTACAATCCCCATTCCGCCCAAAATCTTAGGAACTCGTTGATAGTTAGAATAGATTCGTAGACCGGGTCGACTTATACGCTTTAAAATTATTTTTTTTCCTTTTCTAGCCTTTCTATGTCGTAAGGTTGAAACCAAGAAATTTTTTTGACTTTCTTTATGTTTTCGAACGTTTTCAATAAAACCTTCTCGTAAAAGTATTTTCACAATGTTTTTGGTGATATTAGTAGATACTATTTGAACTCTTCCCTTTTGATCCATATCAGCATTTCTTATAGAAGTTATTATATCGGCAATAATGTCCCTACCCATGACTAACTATAGTTATTAGTGCCTCCTCATTTTTATATAATCAACATGCTTATTTTTTGTTTTATTTAATTTTTTTTTATTCTTAAATTATCAAAAATTTAAAATATATGCATGAGACATAATCTATTCATCGGATCTATTTAAGATATTTTAAAATTCTCTACATAGAAAAAGAATATATCCATTTTTCATCTATCTAATCTATCTACTAGTATTATTTAGAATACTATAATACTTCGGGTGCTAATGAAACTATTTTAGTAAAATTCAACTGTCTCAATTCCCGAGCAATCGCACCAAAAATCCGAGTTCCTTTTGGATTTCCTTCTTGATCAACGATAACCGCTGCATTGTCATCATATCGTATTATCATGCCGTTGTCACGTTTGAGTTCTTTACACGTGCGTACAATCACAGCTCGAATTACTTCTGATCTTTCTAGAGGCATGTTGGGCACTGCTTTTTTGATTACAGCAACAATAACATCACCAATATGAGCATATAGGTGATTACCAGTTCCTATTATTCGAATACACATCAATTCTTGAGCTCCACTGTTATCCGCTACATTCAAAAAGGTCTGAGGTTGAATCATATCATTTTTATTTTAATCTCTTATTTCAATGTAAGGTAAAAAATAAATATTGTCTGTCCAGAGATAAAGAAACCTGCGGTTTTTTTTTCATTCTCAATACTCCTTTACTTTTGTTTACCTATCCTGAAATAAAAAATTGAGTTCGTATAGGCATTTTGCATGCAGCTATGGAAATAGCTGCTTTGGCTACAGTTTCTGATACTCCACTCATTTCATAAAGTATTCGTCCCGGTTTCACAACGGATACCCAATATTCGGGGGATCCCTTGCCCGAACCCATACGTGTTTCTGTAGGTCTTACTGTAACAGGTTTGTCGGGGAAGATACGTACCCAAATCTTTCCACCACGACGTGCATATCGTGTCATTGCTCTTCGCCCTGCTTCTATTTGTCTAGCTGTGATCCAAGCAGGTTCAAGTGCCTGAAGAGCGTATCTGCCAAAACAAATATGCTTGCCTCGGCAAGATATTCCCTTCATTCTACCTCTATGTTGTTTACGAAATCTGGTTCTTTTGGGGTTATAGTCGATGGTTGTTTCTCAATTTCATCTCTACTGCAGAGCCGGACATGAGAGTTTCTTCTCATCCAGCTCCTCGGGAATTAAATTATTCAATAATATTACATATAGACATGTATTTATGTATTTCATTCTATCAAAAAAATATATTAATATTCATTTTTTTTTATTGAATTTTTTACTGTTATATAGGCAGCTATATATATAAGTAGATAACTGGGGCATGTTTCTTTATATATAATGTTTTTTTCTTTTCTCAATATAAAATTTAAAAAAGTATTTTACTTTACCTCTATTGAATCATGTAAAAAGTTATCCGCTATATGAAATAGAAATAAAATTGTGAAATTTTATAAAAAAAAAAATAAAGGGTTCACAGGCGAATATTGACTCTTTACTCCTTCATTTATTTATTTATTTCTTGGTTCATTTCGCCATCCTACCCAGTGAATAATTAGGATTGATCCGTTAAAAAAAAAATCCTATTTAGTCACAGGTTCCATCGTTCCCATAGCTTCTCCATTAATGTTTAGGTCTGAACTCTGCAATGGAGCTTCCAACAAAAAACAAAATATGTTATTTGTTTCCGAGTAAATCTCCTTAGTTTTTCTTAACTCGAAGCTCGATTCAATTATTCATCTATTTTCTATTATTTATATCTTTTCTATCTTTGATATTTGATATCTTATTTTTCTAGCTTATTAGATAGATAATAGACTATATTATCTATATTGATTATAGAATTTGAATTGAATTTTTTGATTTATTCTCTTTTTTATTTGTATATTTCTTATTATATTGTAATCTTGTAATCGTATATTTTGTATCTCTATTTCATATTAATGTTGATGCTTTATCACACTGCCTTTTTTATGGAGTGATTCTTCATAAACCATACATATGGGAATCATATATCATTGATATCTTTATTCTCTCTTTCTATCATCCTTCCGTCTTTTCCAGATCCCTTTTATTTGTTTCACAATTCCTAATCAGATTTATTTTTTATGAAAAGAGTTTCAGTTGCTACAAATATATGATCGATTCAATCATATAGTGACTGTTTCTTGGGATCTCGACAATACAAAGCAATAAGTTGGTTATTAGTTTTGAGTTTCTTTAGTTTTCAGAGTTACTAAGTTTATAGTGGGGTCAGCCTTTTTTTAATCTGAATTCTCAACTATAAAGTTTTAAGAAAAAATTAACGAGTCACACACTAAGCATAGCAATTATAATAAATATAAATAAAGTGTAAATCAAATTTTTATTCAACCTTATAGAATTAGAATTGTTCTTTTTTTTTTTTTAAGATAAAAAATAAAAAAAAAAAAAGAAGAAATAAGAAAATAGTTTGTAAATTTTTATATCGCTGAGCAGAATGGCGAGATAAAAAGGGTCTATTATTCTTTTTTTATTCTTCTTTTCTTATTCTTGGTTTACAAATATCCAAATTTTTATGCCTAAGACTCCATAGATAGTTCGAATTGTATGAGAACAGTGATCAATTTTAGCGCGAATTGTTTGTAAGGGAACTCTGCCTTCTCTGATCCATTCGACACGTGCAATCTCTTTTCCGTCGATACGCCCCGCAATTTGCACTTGAATTCCTTTTATACCCGTTTGTTCAGTTAATTCAATAGCTTTTTTCATTGCCTTTCGAAACGAAACTCTATTTTTTAATTGTAAGGCTATATATTCTGCAAGAATATTAGGTTGTCCATAAGGCTTTTCAATTCTTGTTATAGCAATATTGAGTCTCCGTTGAAACTCTTTTTGTACATTTATCTGTAATTCTTCGATTCCTCGCGTTCGTCCTTCTATTAATAAATTGGGAAATCCTATATAGATTATGACCTGAATTAAATCTATTCTTTTTTGAATACCCATATAGGCAATTCCTTCGAAACCTGAGGATATTCTTTTTTTTTTTTTTACATAGTTCTTAATACAATTCCTTATTTTTTCATCTTCTTGTAAACCCATGGAAAAATCCTTTGGTTTTGCGAACCAAAAAGAATGATGACTTTGAGTTGTTCCAAGTCTGAAACCAAGTGGATTTATTTTTTGTCCCATATTTTTTTATTTTTTTTTCCATCCATATATTTTTTCTTTTTAAATAGAAATTTAAATTATCTTTCTTTAGATGAATCTAAATTTTAGATTTTTCTTTTAAGACAATCTTTATATGACAAGTGGTTTTTTTTATCATATAACTACGCCCTCGAGCCCGGGGTCTTAACTTTTTCATAATAGCACCTCCATTTACTTCAGCTTTACTAATAAATAAATCAGCTTCATTTAAACCCATATTATTACTAGCATTTGCTGCTGCAGAATAAACTAATTTTAAAATTGGATATGATGCCCGATAAGGCATTAATTCCAGTATCATGAGTGTTTCTTCATAAGAACGTCC